TACTAACCGGGGCTAAAAGTCCTGAAATCCAAAATACCAAAAGAGGAATAAGACTTGCTATTATTAGAAATGTCCAAAAAATATCATATTCGTGAAGCAGAAACATAAATGTACTCCCATTAATGTGGAATAGGCGGAACTGAATTAGTCGATTCAAGTTGGCATTGTCAATTTATCCATAACTTCTCTCTCTTCCTCGGTGAAGCAAGAATAGAATCCGTTTTGTTCAAACCAAAGAGAAAGGGCGCTTACTTTATTGCTTCTTTTGTGGCATATCTTCCTTAAGGATTCATCCAATGGAATCCCAACTCCCTTTCTTTTGGATTTCCTTTCTATTTAGATAGGGTATAGACCTAATTCTTATACAAAGAAAATTCTTCCGCTTCACTTTGTTTTGCTTTCCCTGGAATCTCTAGAAAAAACAATTGCTCTATCCTTTATTTAAGGATAGTCAGAGACTATTAAATAAAAAAGAAAATACTTACTATTAATTAATTCGATTAGAATCTAATTGAAATAGGATGACTAATGTATGCAGCCTAATGAGGAAGAATACTAAAAAAAAGAACACTATTTCAGAATTATGAAACAAAATATCCAGTTTTATTATTTACTCTTTCTTTTTTTTTCTTTCGATTTTTTCTATTTACTATTTAATTAAATTAAAGTAAATTCAAATTAAAGTGTATCCATTTAGATAATGTATATTTTTATCTAATATTAATATACTTCAAACAAAATAGGAATTCACAAAATGGAGAAAATCATTGGAGTCATTCTAGGAAAGTCTAGGGACTTAGAGCATATCCTAGTTGAAGGAGGATGGAATTCAAATCAGGTAAGAGATCTTCCTTCTATTGATTTGATAGAAATTCTTTTTTCTTTTCTTGTCTCTATGATTTTCGATGAATGAGCCTATGGTAAAGCTTTTATCTCTATTCTATGGGGCAAATGACCGTCGAGTCTATAAACAAGTACTAATAAAGAAAAGCAAATTATACTAAAAGAAACATTGGATATCCATCCTAAAATCTAAAAAAAGACATATACATTAGGGCTATACGGATTCGAACCGTAGACCTTCTCGGTAAAACAGATCAAACGGATTATTATCGAAATGATTCGAACTGTTTCAAAGACCCAACATGCATTTTTCTGCATTGGGCTCTTTCATCAACTGGATGTGATGTAAAGATCAGTTAATCTACCATAGTTTTTCTTTACGGAAAGATAATAAGATGGCTCCCTGTGCTCTGATTGATTATTTGTATTATCATCTATCTAGGAGCAATACCAAAGTGTTTCAAAGGAGGATTACCTTGACTTAGGTATGCCTCGGGCTTAAATGAAATCAACCTAAGTGAAATGGAGTCTCTATCGTTCCGCCGCAAGAGTTGACTATGAGACTTCATACACCTTAAAGTTCATAGAACGAAAAGAAGTTTTTTGGAGGCCCTTATCCTCATTACGCCTAGCATTGAGTGGGCTGGATATTCACCTTATCAACTAGCAAATCAATAGGGTTCTATTTGATTAGGCACCTGAATTGGCACCTGAATCGGACTGAACCGACTGTTTGTCAGGCTACTGTTCTCCTATTCTTTCGAATCCATGAAGTAAGACATTGATTTTGCAATAAGATCTGTTATGTTCATTGCATAATAAGTTCCCTTGAAAAGCATTGGCGCACGTGTAAGCGAGTTGCTCTACCGAACTGAGCTATAGCCCTTATCAGAAATATCTTAACATATATAGAATTTCTTGTCAAGATGAATATTCTCTAATGCTGGAGGATATCACTTTGATTTGTTTACTATATAACATAATAACATACCCATAAATAACATACCAATAACGGATCGGTATTGCTTATAAAAAGGATTCGATCTATAATCGATCGAAGTAATGTGGATTCTTTTATGGTGATAAATTGCCTACTTAACTCAGTGGTTAGAGTACTGCTTTCATACGGCGGGAGTCATTGGTTCAAATCCAATAGTAGGTAGGTAGAAAAATTCTTAGATAGCATTGGACTTACTTCGCTTCGCTATCTAATAACTTTTTCTACCCCTCTTTCCTTTTTCTTTGTATCAATGAAACCTTTGGATTGTCTTCAATTGGATGGGGGAATCCAATTGACAGCCTCGACTCGTATCCTAGCTCGTCTGAGAGCTAGCTTTGCTTGAACCAATTCTTTCGTACCCTCAGCTTTACTCAAGTTAGCTTCGGCTATTTCAAGTGCCTCTTGAGCTTCTTCTGCATCAATGTCACTACCCAGTTCTGCATCATTCCCTAAAATAATGATCTCATTATTAACTATTCTCGCAAAACCGCTCCACAGAACCGCTGTTAACCATTGGTCGTTGAGGAGGCGTATTCTCAAAGGACCCATATCTACAGCTGTGTTAATGGGGGCGTGGTTTGGTAATACACCAATTTGCCCACTATTAGTAGATAAAATGATTTCTTTCACTTCACAATCCCAAATAATTCGTTTAGGAGTCAGTACATAAAGATTTAATTTCATTTCTTCAATTCGCTCTCCTCTTCTAATTTTATAGCTTTCGTGCTAGCTTCATCGATGTTTCCCACCAAATAAAAAGCCTGTTCGGGTAGGCCATCTAATTCTCCGGAAAGGATTAGTTGAAATCCCCTAATTGTTTCTGCAAGACCAACATACTTTCCTGGAGAACCGGTAAAAACTTCTGCCACAAAGAACGGTTGTGATAAGAACCGCTCAATTTTTCGTGCTCTTGCTACAGTTAAACGATCCTCCTCCGATAGTTCATCCAACCCAAGAATTGCGATAATGTCCTGAAGCTCTTTGTAACGTTGTAAAGTTTCCTTAACTCTTTGCGCAGTTTCATAATGTTCGTTGCCAACGATCCGAGGCTGTAACATAGTTGAGGTTGAATCTAAAGGATCTACTGCGGGATAAATACCCTTGGAAGCTAATCCTCTGGAAAGTACAGTAGTAGCGTCCAAATGTGCAAATGTTGTAGCAGGAGCAGGGTCAGTCAAATCGTCCGCAGGTACATAAACTGCTTGGATCGAAGTTATAGATCCCTTTTTGGTAGAAGTAATTCTTTCTTGCAAAGAACCCATTTCTGTACTAAGGGTAGGTTGATAACCCACTGCGGAGGGCATTCGCCCTAATAAGGCGGATACCTCCGATCCTGCTTGAACAAAACGAAAGATATTATCGATGAATAAAAGCACGTCTTGCTTATTAACATCTCGGAAATATTCTGCCATAGTTAGGGCAGTTAAACCAACTCTCATACGAGCTCCCGGCGGTTCATTCATTTGGCCATAGACTAGAGCTACCTTTGATTCCTCAATATTTTTTTCATTAATTACTCCGGATTCCTTCATTTCCATATAAAGATCATTTCCTTCACGAGTCCGTTCCCCGACTCCGCCAAATACAGATACGCCCCCGTGAGCTTTAGCAATGTTATTGATTAATTCCATGATGAGTACTGTTTTACCTACTCCCGCCCCTCCAAATAGTCCGATTTTTCCTCCACGCCGATAAGGAGCTAAAAGATCGACCACCTTAATACCTGTTTCAAAGATAGATAATTTCGTATCTAACTCGATAAAGGCAGGCGCGGATCTGTGAATAGGGAATGTTGCACTAGTATCTACAGGACCCAAATTGTCAATAGGCTCCCCAAGAACGTTAAAAATTCGTCCGAGAGTAGTTCCACCGACTGGAACACTGAGAGGAGCTCCCGTGTCAATCACTTCCATTCCTCTCATCAACCCGTCTGTAGCACTCATAGCTACAGCTCTAACTCGATTATTTCCCAATAATTGTTGTACCTCACAAGTCACATTAATTTGCTTATCAGCAGTGTCTCGACTCTTGACTATCAAAGCGTTATAAATATAAGGCAACTTGCCCGGAGGAAAAGTGATATCCAGCACAGGTCCGATAATTTGATCAATACGCCCTGCGCTTTTTTCTTCAATTGTAGAAACCCCGGGACGCGAAGTAGTAGGATTGGTTTTCATAATTATCACATAATTGTCAAAAAAAAAGAAAAATTTCTTTTTTTTTGTTGAAAAATGCCAAATCAAATCAAAAAAAAATATCCAAAAATCCAAAAGTCAAAAGGAAATGAATTAGTTAATTCAAAAAATAAAGAAAAGGGGACTAGTACTTGATTTCGTTGCCCAAGCGAATCCCATTCAATCGTTTACTCATGGAATGAGTCCGTTGGAAAGTTCAATCAATCTTTTTTTTCATATACATTTCACCTTTTGTGAAGGATCTGTGCCTACTCTACTTTCCTACCTAGGACTTCGATATATAAAATATATACTACTGTGAAGCATAGATTGCTGTCAACTTAAGAACTTCTAAAATTCTAAAATAAGATTAGGGATTGGTTTGGGTTGCGCTATATCTATCAAAAAGTATACAATAATGATGGATTTGGTGAATCAAATCCACGGTTTAATAACAAACCATGTTAACTTACCACAACAACAAATCAATTCTTATTGAATTCTTATAGTAGAATTACTATAAGATAGAACGTACACAGGGTGTACGCTTTATATACGAATGAAACATATTCATTAACTTAAGCATACTCTCTTTTTTATTTAATCAGTTAATATTAATTGAATATCCTTCTTTTTAAATTAAGATTTTTGCAAAGGTTTGATTTACGCCTAATGCATATCGAGTAGACCCTGTCATTGCGAGAATTCTTAATTCATGAGTTGTAGGGAGGGACTTATGTCACCACAAACAGAAACTAAAGCAAGTGTTGGATTTCAAGCCGGTGTTAAGGATTATAAATTGACTTATTACACCCCGGAGTACGAAACCAAGGATACTGATATCTTGGCAGCATTCCGAGTAACTCCTCAGCCCGGGGTTCCGCCTGAAGAAGCAGGGGCTGCAGTAGCTGCGGAATCTTCTACTGGTACATGGACAACTGTTTGGACTGATGGACTTACCAGTCTTGATCGTTACAAAGGACGATGCTATCACATCGAGCCCGTTCCTGGGGAGGAAAGTCAATATATCTGTTATGTAGCTTATCCATTAGACCTATTTGAAGAGGGTTCTGTTACTAACATGTTTACTTCCATTGTGGGTAACGTATTTGGTTTCAAAGCCCTACGCGCTCTACGTTTGGAGGATCTACGAATTCCTCCTACTTATTCAAAAACTTTCCAAGGCCCGCCTCATGGTATCCAAGTTGAAAGGGATAAGTTGAACAAGTATGGTCGTCCTTTATTGGGATGTACTATTAAACCCAAATTGGGATTATCCGCGAAAAATTACGGTAGAGCGTGTTATGAGTGTCTACGCGGTGGACTTGATTTTACCAAAGATGATGAAAACGTAAACTCACAACCATTTATGCGCTGGAGAGACCGTTTTGTCTTTTGTGCCGAAGCTATTTATAAAGCACAGGCCGAAACCGGTGAAATCAAGGGGCATTACTTGAATGCGACTGCAGGTACATGCGAAGAAATGATTAAGAGAGCTGTATTTGCGAGGGAATTAGGGGTTCCTATTGTAATGCATGACTACTTAACCGGAGGATTCACCGCAAATACTAGTTTGTCTCATTATTGCCGCGACAACGGCCTACTTCTTCACATTCACCGAGCAATGCATGCAGTTATTGATAGACAGAAAAATCATGGTATGCATTTCCGTGTATTAGCTAAAGCATTGCGTATGTCTGGGGGAGATCATATCCACGCCGGTACAGTAGTAGGTAAGTTAGAAGGGGAACGCGAAATGACTTTAGGTTTTGTTGATCTATTGCGCGATGATTTTATTGAAAAGGATCGTGCTCGCGGTATCTTTTTCACTCAGGATTGGGTATCCATGCCTGGTGTTATACCGGTTGCTTCAGGGGGTATTCATGTTTGGCATATGCCAGCTCTGACCGAAATCTTTGGAGACGATTCCGTATTACAATTTGGTGGAGGAACTTTAGGACACCCTTGGGGGAATGCACCTGGTGCAGCAGCTAATCGGGTGGCTTTAGAAGCTTGTGTACAAGCTCGTAACGAAGGGCGCGATCTTGCTCGTGAAGGTAATGAAATTATCCGACAAGCTTGCAAATGGAGTCCTGAACTAGCCGCAGCTTGTGAAGTATGGAAGGCGATCAAATTCGATTTCAAGCCGGTAGATACCATTGATTAAGTGGATATAAAGAAGGTTTAAACAAAAAGAAGCGAAATAGAAAGAAAAAATTCAGTTACGAAATGCAGTAATTCTTCCTTATTCTTCTAATTGATTGCAATTAAATTCGGCTCAATCTTTTTTTTAGAAAAAAAAAGATTGAGCCGAATTTAAATAGATCTTGATATGATTATGAAACTTGACAAATCGAGATTCTTCTATTCTCTATATCTAGAATATAGAAAGGTATAATACAATAAACAAATAAAAAGAAAAATAGAGTATTATCATACGATAATGGAATCAAATACGCAGTATTTACAGAAAAGAGCCTTCGTTTATTGGGAAAGAATCAATATACTTCTAATGTCGAATCGGGATTCACTAAGACAGAAATAAAGCATTGGGTCGAACTCTTCTTTGGTGTTAAGGTAGTAGCTGTGAATAGCCATCGACTACCCGGAAAGGGTAGAAGAATGGGACCTATTCTGGGACATACAATGCATTACAGACGTATGATCATTACCCTTCAACCGGGCTATTCTATTCCACTTCTACTTTTTCATTAAATTTAATGAATGAAATTAAAGGGTATTCTGAAAAAGGTATTTCTTTCATTTTCACAATTGCTTTCTTTTGAATCCAATTTTAAGTTTGATTAGAAGGATAGAAAGGTCATGAGAGTGGGAAAAGCAAAATCTAAATTTTTTAATTAGTTTCCCTTTTTTGCAATTTTCTTATTATTCATTCCATTCATTTTTTTCTTTTTCAAACTAAAAAATACAATAGTCAATATTCCTTATAATAGATATACTTAATTATATCTTAAGAATCTTAAGATATATTTCGAATAGATAGAAATAGTAAATTTGAATTGAGACATCTATTCTATGACGGATTTTCCCTCTATTTTCGTGCCTTTAACAGGCTTAGTATTGCCGGCATTTGGAATGGCTTTTTTATTTCTTTATCTGCAGGAAAATAAAATTGTCTAGAATGGGTGGGGCAAAATTTTCTCAATGTATTTTCAGGATCATAATACAGATATTTTTTAGTGTAAGTAATATAATAGGGTACGTAGCTCTTTATACACACAAATGAAAAACGTCTATGGATGCAGATAGGCTACAAGCATAAATGCATCCATATGCGTAGCCGAGTATAGTGAAGTGGATCCACGAATTTTTTTTTGAATAGAAAATCAATGTATCTAACCAATTTTTTCACAGGAGTACTAGCTGCTGAAGGTGATTTCAGAATCAAAAAAAGTAAAGTCAAAATCATTTAGCTTATTCTCTCAATTTCAATTAACCGCTGTTGGATTTAGTATATCTAATATGAATTGGCGATCAGAACACATATGGATAGAACTCCTAAAAGGTTCTCGAAAAAGAGGTAATTTTTTCTGGGCCTGTATTCTTTTTCTAGGTTCATTGGGATTCTTAACGGTTGGGGCTTCCAGTTATCTTGGTAAGAATATGATATCCGTATTTCCATCTCAACAAATTCTTTTTTTTCCACAGGGGATCGTGATGTCTTTCTACGGAATCGCGGGCCTATTCATTAGCTCCTATTTGTGGTGCACTATTTTGTGGAATGTAGGAAGTGGTTATGACCGATTCGATAGAAAAGAGGGAATAGTGTGCATTTTTCGTTGGGGATTCCCTGGAATAAAACGTCGCGTCTTCTTTCGATTCCTTGTGCGGGATATCCAATCACTTAGAATTCAGGTTAAAGAGGGTCTTTATCCTCGTCGTATCCTTTATATGGAAATCCGGGGCCATGGGGTCATTCCCTTGACTCGTACTGATGAGAAGTTTTTTACTCCACGAGAAATTGAACAAAAAGCTGCCGAATTAGCCTATTTCTTGCGCGTACCAATTGAAGTATTTTGAGTGCCAATTGCAATTTTTTTTTTTCAATTGTAAGGGGATTCCCAAGTATTTATCTAAAGGAAGGAACAAACTCGGATAAGAGAAAATTGCTTCTAATTTGTTTTGTCCAAGTGAGATATATGGCATAATTTAGATCTAAGAAAGAACCCAATAGAAAGAAATTCCACTAATATACAAAAAGAGAAATAGATACAAACACAAGGTCTCAAACCTTGTTATAGAATTTTTGTTTTGCTTCAAAGAAAAGAACTATCATATAGAGTCAGCGAATGAAATAGAGTCAGCGAATGAAGTGGATTCATTAACAACTCAATTTACAGATCAAAAATGAAAAAAAAGAAAGCATTGCCTTCTTTCCTATATCTTGTATTTATCGTACTTTTACCCTGGGTAGTTTCTTTCTCTTTTAACAAATGTCTGGAACTTTGGATTAAGAATTGGTGGAATACCAGGCAATCCGAAACTCTCTTAACTGATATTCAAGAGAAAAGGATTCTAGAAGGATTTATAGAATTAGAAGAACTTTTTTTCTTGGACGAAATGATAAAAGAGAAACCGAAGACACATGTACAAAAACCTCCTATAGGAATACACAAGGAAATAATACAATTGGCCGAAATAGATAATGAGGATCATCTCCATATCATTTTGCATTTCTCGACGAATCTAATCTGTTTGGCTATTCTAAGTGGTTCTTTTTTTCTGGGTAAAGAGGAACTTGTCATTTTGAATTCTTGGGTTCAGGAATTCTTCTATAACTTAAATGACTCAACAAAAGCTTTTTTTATTCTTTTAGTCACAGATTTTTTTGTTGGATTTCACTCCACCCGCGGTTGGGAACTACTAATTCGTTGGGTCTACAACGATCTTGGATGGGCTCCTAACGAGCAAATTTTCACTATTTTTGTTTGTAGTTTTCCCGTGATTCTAGACACGTTTTTGAAATTTTGGGTCTTTTTTTGTTTAAACCGTCTATCTCCTTCGCTTGTAGTAATTTATTATTCAATTAGTGAAGCATAAACTCACTTATTGGATTTCTTAATATTAATCAAATTCGCGTCTTTCTTCCTTTAGAAGGAAAGCGTTTTCCTTTTTAGCAAAATTCTTTCTATTTCTACCTGCTCAAGGTATTCATCATTCCAGTACAACTATTGCAGTAGAATGACAACAGACTCGTGTATAGGGAACTAGATTAGGTTAGCTACCTATCTAATTTATTGTAGAAATTCCGGGATCCGCGATTGGACATGGAAAATAGAAATACTTTTTCTTGGTTAAAGGAACAGATGATTCGATCGATTTCTGTATCGATCATGATATACGTAATAACTCGGACATCCATTTCAAATGCATATCCCATTTTTGCGCAACAGGGTTATGAAAACCCGCGGGAAGCAACTGGACGAATTGTATGTGCTAATTGCCATTTAGCTAATAAGCCCGTGGATATTGAAGTTCCCCAAGCTGTGCTTCCCGATACTGTATTTGAGGCAGTTCTTCGAATCCCTTATGATATGCAGCTGAAACAAGTTCTTGCTAATGGGAAAAAGGGAGGGTTGAATGTAGGTGCTGTTCTTATTTTGCCCGAGGGATTCGAATTAGCGCCGCCCGACCGTATTTCTCCTGAGTTGAAAGAAAAGATAGGAAATCTATCTTTTCAGAGTTATCGTCCCAATAAAAAAAATATTCTTGTGATAGGCCCTGTTCCCGGTAAGAAATATAGTGAAATTGTCTTTCCCATTCTTTCCCCCGATCCCGCTACGAAAAAAGACGTTCATTTCTTAAAATATCCCATATATGTAGGGGGAAACCGAGGAAGGGGACAAATCTATCCTGATGGTAGCAAGAGTAACAATACGGTTTATAATGCTACGTCAACAGGCATAGTAAAAAAAATACTACGTAAAGAAAAGGGGGGATATGAAATATCCATCGTCGATGC